GCCTGTTACATGAAATGCACCAAAACCAAAACAAGCCACTCCGGAAAGAAATAAATGAATTCCAAAAATCTTAGGCAAATCCAAAGAAGGTTTTCCTGTACGTTCATCACAAAAAATTTCTAGATCCCAATATACCCAATGCCAAATAGCTGCCAAAAAGCACAAGCCAGAAAACACAATATGTGCCCCGGCCACACCTTCATAACTCCAAATACCAGGATTCGTTATAGCCCCCCCCGAGATACTCCAACCACCCCATGAATTGGTTATTCCTAAACGAGTCATGAAAGGTATAACAAACATACCCTGTCTCCACATTGGATCAAGAACGGGGTCAGAAGGATCAAAAACTGCTAATTCATATAGAGCCATCGAACCGGCCCAACCAGCAACCAGAGCTGTATGCATTATATGGACAGCAATTAAACGACCGGGATCATTCAATACGACAGTATGAACACGATACCAAGGCAAACCCATAGAAATACCCCTTTATCAAAGAAAAATAGACACTATGTAACTTTATTGCATTGGAAAAGACCATAACTATGCAATGGATCCCCTCCCCTGTTCAATGGATTATCTCGTAACAAGGGTTAATTTTTGTTCTATTAGTACTAATATAATGGATGAAACATTTATGTTTGGAGGAACAAAGAGAAGCAGATCTATTCTATGCCCGATAAGTACCAATATGCAACGGGGTATTGATACCATTTTTTTTTATGAGTGAATGCGTTCATATTTGTTAATCATTGAAAAGATATATTCGTAAGAATATTCCTTTATTCATTCTGTCTTCTTTTATAAGCTTTTCTAATTTATGCATAAAAATATGATATAAAATTGATATTATGAAGATACTAACCCCATAATTACGTTTCCACATCAAAGTCAAATAGAGTACTTATTTCTTTCATTTTATGCCAGTTGGTGTTCCAAAAGTACCTTTTCGCATTCCTGGAGAAGAGGATGCATCTTGGGTCGACTTATAGTGTGACTTGTCAGATATATTGGGTCATATGGGATTTACCCGTTCTCTCCTCCAATTAAGAGATCCTGCCCCTTTCGCCCAATAAAAATTGATTTAATCGTCAAAAATTTGAAAAATTTGGAGCGCGGAGTGCAATTGGATAGATTTTTTATTTTTAGGGGGTTACGGTTCATATTATCCATTAGAATAGAATAATTTATGGTTAACTTGGTTAGACCCATAAAATGAAGGAGTCAGGCTCCGTTTAGAAAAACCCCAATAACAATTGGTAATATCTCGATAATTACTACTTATATATATTTATTTTTTAGATAATATAGATATTCTAAATTATTGAATTTGGTGAAATGAGAAATCTGAACAAAGCAAAAACAAGTGGTATTGGAAGCATTTGCCCTATATGTGCAATGTGCAAATCGAAATCGAGAAGATCTTTACCCGGAGTAGAGCATAAACCTAAAAAGATTTAAGAAGCCCTTTCAAGAACAAGAAAATAATATCGTGATTGAAATTGTTTCCCGATGAAAAAATATATCAATGAAAAGTTAGTTCGATAAGTTTACTTAATTTAGATTATTAGATTTTTGTTTATTTAATTCAAATTTTTCTATTCTATTATTAATTAGAATAACAAATCTCAATAGTGTCAAAAAAAGAAAGAGCAATAAAGGCATCTTTCTTGAAAAATAGAAGTAGAGAAAAAGGCCCCTTCTTTATAAGTTAGAAATATCTACTATAAAAAAAATAAAGAAGGATAAAATCTACACATTGATTTTTGTCACAATTTTGTTGAACCGTATGCATCAAAAGGTGCGCGTACGGTTCCTAAAGGATATCTCAATTTACCCTAATCAACCGAGTTTATCGAGGAAGGTCGCTTTTTTTAGGCTCGGCGCTTGAAGCCGAGATCTCGAATAACATTATAGGTCTTATGATCTATCTCGGTATAGAGGATCCGACCCAAGAAATGTATTTGTTTATAAATTCTCCCGGCGGATCGGTAATATATGGAGTAGGTATTTTTGATACGATACAATTAGTGAAACCACAAGTAACTACAATAGGCATGGGAATAGCTGCTTCAATGGCAGCTTTAATCTTGCTCGGAGGAGAAATGACCAAACGTATAGCATTCCCTCACGTTTGGCGCCAAAGAGGCTTTTATTTGTGATTTAAGAGAACAAAGAAGACTATGCCTTCGCCAGATAAAATATCAATATAAAGTAATCAATATAAAGTAATAAGAGCATGGCACTTTGAATTTGATATGAAAAACTTTTGTTTCTATTTCATTTTCAAAACATTAGATTATGTATCGAGAGAGTAGTATGAGATAAGGAGTATTCCCGATATTATTTATCAGGGGTCCCTTTCAACGTCACAAACTTTTTTTCATACCAAAAAACTCTGAAAAATCTTTATTTCTTTTTGGAAGAGTACGAAAATGAATTGATTTCTTCCTTTTCGGGGATCAAAAAGAAACTTTGGGATTGCTGAATTCAAGACGAAATTTTAATAATTTTTATATAAAGCAACGGAACCATCATAGTATTTTTGAACTCCTCTAAAAAGATGGGTGGTAAGGTAATTGGACTATTTTTTGATCTGGATCTGATCGATGCTATTTTTTTTTCTGATAGAAAAAAAGTCAATTCCATTGTAAAGCCGTATGCACAAAAAATGCACGTACGGTTGTTCCATTCTATTTTATTCTTTATCTTTTCTCTTCGCCTCATTATGTGAAGATAGAAGAATTTTTTTATGGTATATCATCAGGGTAATGATTCATCAACCTGCTAGCGCCTATTTTAATGGGAAATCAGAAGATTGTATTTTTGATTCGGAAGAACTTTTGAAAATACGCCATAATGTGGTAGAAATTTTTGCGCGAAGAACGGGTAAACCCTATGAGGTTGTATCCGAAGACATCGAAAGAGATGTTTTTATGTCAGCAACAGAAGCCGCAGCTTATGGAATTGTTGATTTTGTGGGAGATGATTATTTGGACCACGACGAAGAACTTCCGTGGTGGTCTCGATGGGATTATGTAGATGATTATTTGGACGAAGACTCCCGAAAATAGTAAAATCCCCATTTTTTTATCTTCTTACTTGCTCGGTTTAATATTAAAATTATAAAAAAATAAAGAATCGTTTGGTCAGGATTGATCTCAACCAGTCCATTATGTATACAAAATTCATCATGCCAACAACTAAACAACTTATTAGAAAGGCAAGACAGCCAATCAGAAATGCCTCGAAATCCCCCGCTCTTCGGGGATGTCCTCAGCGCCGAGGACTATGTATTAGGGTGTATGTGTGACTCGTTCAGATTATGAACTGGAACAAAGGAAAGAATTTTTTCAGTATCAATAATCAGTACTAGTGAATCAGATAAAATGGAAGAAATCTAGTTACTATCTAAAAGGAAAGAGATCTATCCATCTATTATGTATGAAATTGATTTCTGGTATGAAATTTATGGTTTATACTGGTGTAAATCGAATCGGCAGAATTTAAGATGAGAAAAAATTTCCCATTGGTAACAAAAGTTATCCATTAAGCGGGAGAATCCTACTTAAAAAAAGAAAAAAAAAAAGTATGCTCCTTTATCTTGCAAGAACGGACTAACAGGGTCAGCTATCCAGCCAACCCTCAAAAGGAAATACCGTTACTGTATAGGTGGGTCTCATTGTGAAAGACCTATTACTGGATCATTCATGGGTAGAGCGAAAAAGTTTGAACTGTACAAGTTATCAAGAACATTGAATAAATGAAGTCAAAGGCTCCGGTGTATAGAGAGGACCTCACCGTTTAAGAAGTAACCATAGAAACGAAGGAACCCACTATTTCTTTATTCATCTATATTTATTACCTTTTTATTTACTTTTGATACAATAATACAATTTCTTATTTTGATTCGAGGTGAAATACCTAAAAAAAAAGACAAAATAGTGGTGGGAAGGTTATAGTAGCAAAAGCCTTTGGAATTTTTATTTTATACATTGGAAAAATTCGTTTTGTTATTACATAGAAAAGGAGGTCAAATGATTATGTTTTATTTATTCACCTCAATGACTAGAGGATATATAGCTCAGAGACGTAGAACAAAAAAGAGTGTATTTGCATCAGGGACTCATTCAAGACTTACTCGAACTTTTGCTCAAAACAATATTTTAGTTTCGGCTCATTGGGATGGAAAGAGGAAAAAAAGAGATTTTTATCGGTTGTGGATCATTCGAATAAACGCAGCAATTCGTGGCATGGGGGTAGGCTTTAATTATATACACAATCTATACAAGAGAATGTTGCTTCGTTATCGTAAAATACTTGAAATACTTGCGCAAATAGCTCGATTATAGATTATATAGGGATTGGCTTTCTAGGATTTCCAACGAGATCATAAAAAAAGAAGATAGTCAAGAAGACCTCAAAATAAAAATAGTTCCCCGAATTATTAAAAGAATTAATGGAATCGCATTCCCCGAACCCGAAATTGATTCGTTTTAAACGGAGTTCCCCGGAACGGAGAATGAACTCCGGTAGGATAAAGTAGAAATTATTCTGATAAAATACGATAAATAAATCAAACTTCACGAACCCATTCAATATAATCAATATTCAAAATATTTCTTCTTTCACGATTTTTTCTTATCTTACGACAATCAAATGAAATGTAGATTATCGTATTTTTAGAACAAAATATAAATCTGTGTTATAAAACCAATTAATTATGAGTATATTGAAACCCCCGAATCAGAGCAGAAATTACATAGATGTATAATCAGGTATCTCTATCTATATATGATATATAGATAGAGATATCTGCCCGCACGTATTTAACGAATTCTATTAAATAATACTTTCTAGTTTATAGGTAAAAATATCTCTTTTCCCCGTCAATTCTTTTTTTCACAATAGAAACGGATTAAGTGACAAAAAAATAAACTTTATATTTTTTCTGATTATTCTGTCTTTATCTCAGCAAACAGATCAAATCCCGTACC